TCTTTTTTATATAAAAAAAGATTAACAATGGTTTAATATATATATATATATATATATATATATATATATATATATATATATATAAAAATATATTAATATTATAAAAAAAATAAGAAAAAAATTATTAAAAATTTAATAATTAATATTAATATTATATAATAAATTTATAATAATAATAATAATATATAATAAATTTATAATAATAATAATAATATATAATAAATTTATAATAATAATAATAATATATAATAAATTTTTAATAATAATAATATATAATAAATTTTTAATAATAATAATAATATATAATAAATTTTTAATAATAATATATAATAAATTTATAATAATAATAATATATAATAAATTTATAATAATAATAATATATAATAAATTTATAATAATAATATAAATATTTAATTTTAAAAAAAAAAAAAAAAAATCTATTTAGTAAATAAAATATATAAATAAATTTTATATGGTTTAAAAAATTTATTTTAAATTTATTTTACATATAAATTTTAGTGTATATTTATTTATTTATTTTAAAAATATTTATTTTAAGTAGTAATTAATATTAAAAATTTAAGAAATTAAGATTTAGTAATATAAAAATTTATAACAAATTTTGTGCCAGCAGTTGCGGTTAAACAAAAGTTAAATTAAATTTTATTAGTTATTTAATAATTAATTATATTATTATAGTATAATATTTAATAATAATTTAAAATTAAAATTATTAAGTGAAATTTTAATTTTATTTAATTTATTTATTTTATTTATGATTTAATAAATTTTAATAATAAACTAGGATTAGATACCCTATTATTTAAAATTTAAATTTAAAAATACTGAAATAGTAGGTAATTATTTATTGAAACTTAAATATTTTGGCGGTATTTTAGTTTATTTAGAGGAATCTGTTTATTAATTGATAATCCACGATTAAATTTACTTAATTTAATATTTTGTATATCGTTGTTAAAAAAATATTTTTTAATAATTAATAATATTTTAAAGTTATAAAAAAAAATTAAATCAAATCAAGATGCAGATTATAATTAAGAATATAATGGATTACAATAAATTTATTTAAATGAATTTTAATTTGTAAAAATTAAATAAAAGTGGATTTAAATGTAATTTTATTTAATATAATAAAATGATTAAAAATTAAAATATGTACATATTGCCCGTCGCTTTCATTAATAAATTGAAATAAGTCGTAACAAAGTAGAGGTACTGGAAAGTGTTTCTAGAAAGAAACAAATTAGAGCTTGGTAAAGTATTTCATTTACATTGAAAAGATATTAATAATATTAATTAATTTGAAGGAAAAAATTAATAAATTTAATAATAATAAAAATAATTTTAATTTATAATAATTTAATAGGGGTTAAAGTATTATTTAAAGAAAAAATTATAAAATTTATAGTTAATTAGTATTGTGAAAGAATTTTGAAATATATGAAATAATAATTTATTAAAAAGTAAATTTTATTTATTGTATCTTGTGTATCAGAGTTTATTAAAAATATTTAATTTAAATATTAATTTCTCGAATTTAAAAGAGTTAAATAATTATAAAAGTTAATGTAGTAAAATTATTTTAAATAATTATTTTGAAATGAAATGTTATTCGTTTTTGAAGATATCTAGTTTTTTTAGAAAAAAATTTAATTTTGAATTTATAAATTAAATAAAATTAATTAATTAATTTTATTTAAAAAAAATTTTATATTTTAAGGGATAAGCTTTAAATTAAATTTTTATAATAAAAAAATATATTTTTGAAAATTTTATAATTTATATTGTTAATAAATTTTAATTTATTATAAATAATTTCAAATAATATAAAATTTAAATTAATTTAAATTTTTATAAAAAAATTTTTTTTATTTGTGAAAAATTAAATATAATGATAAAATTAGTATATTTTTATTTATTTAATTTTAATTTAAAAATAAATAATTTAATTAATTAAAAAGAATTCGGCAAAAATTTATATTCACTTGTTTAACAAAAACATGTCTTTTAGAATTTAATTTAAAGTCTAATCTGCCCACTGATAATAATTAAAGGGCTGCAGTATTTTGACTGTACAAAGGTAGCATAATCATTAGTCTCTTAATTGGTGACTTGTATGAAAGATTGAATGAAATATAAACTGTTTCTTAATTAATATATAGAACTTAATTTTTTTTTTAAAAAGTAAAAATAATTTAAAAAGACGAGAAGACCCTTTAGAGTTTTATAATTAAATTTATTAATAAATTGTTTATATTATTATTATAATATATATATATATATATATAATATTATAATAAAAATTTTTATAAATTTAATTATTTTATTGGGGTGATAAAAAAATAAATTTAACTTTTTTAAAATTTTTAACAGAGATAATTGAGTGATTGATCCAATTTTATTGATTATAAGATTAAATTACCTTAGGGATAACAGCGTAATTTTTTTTTTTAGTTCAAATAAGAAAAAAAGTTTGCGACCTCGATGTTGGATTAAGATAAAATTTAAATGCAAAAGTTTAAAATTTTTGATCTGTTCGATCATTAAAATCTTACATGATCTGAGTTCAAACCGGTGTGAGCCAGGTTGGTTTCTATCTTTTATTAAATTAAATATTTTAGTACGAAAGGATCAAATATTATAATTAAATTATATTTTTAAGAATATTATTAATAATTATATAAAATTTATTTATATTTTATTATACTATTTTGACAGAAAAATGTAATGATTTTAGAATTCATAAATATATAATATTAATTATATAAATAGTATTGTTTATAAAAGATATTTATTTAATGATTGTTGGTTTATTGATTTTAGTTTTAGGTGTTTTAGTAGGTGTAGCTTTTTTAACTTTATTAGAGCGAAAAGTTTTAGGGTACATTCAAATTCGAAAAGGCCCTAATAAAGTTGGAATTATGGGAATTTTACAACCTTTTTCAGATGCTATTAAATTATTTACTAAGGAGCAAACTTTTCCTTTATATTCTAATTATGTTTCTTATTATTTTTCTCCTGTAATTAGTTTTATTTTATCATTAATAATTTGAATATTGATTCCTTATTATTTTAATTTAGTAAGATTTAATTTGGGTATTTTATTTTTTTTTTGTTGTACTAGATTAGGGGTTTATACTGTAATAGTTGCGGGATGATCTTCTAATTCTAATTATGCTTTATTAGGGGGTTTACGTTCAGTAGCTCAAACTATTTCCTATGAAGTAAGATTAGCATTAATTTTTATATCTGGGATTATTATAATTATAGATTTTAATTTAATTAAATTTATAGAATATCAAAATTTAATTTGATTTATATTTTTAATATTTCCTTTATCTTTATGTTGATTATCTTCTAGAATAGCTGAAACTAATCGTACTCCTTTTGATTTTGCTGAAGGTGAAAGAGAATTAGTTTCAGGGTTTAATGTTGAATACAGAAGAGGGGGGTTTGCTTTAATTTTTTTAGCTGAATATTCAAGTATTTTATTTATAAGAATATTATTTGTATTAATTTATTTAGGGGGTTATGTTATAACTTTAATTTTTTATTTAAAATTAGTTTTTATTTCATTTTTATTTATTTGGGTTCGTGGAACTTTACCTCGTTATCGTTATGATAAATTAATATATTTATCTTGAAAAAGATATTTACCAGTTTCTTTAAATTTTTTATTATTTTATATAGGATTAAAAATTTTTTTATTATAATTATATTATTTTTAGTATAAATTAATAGAATAATATAATTCTTTCTTAAGTTTTCAAAACAAATGCTTAAAAACAAGCTCATTAATTTAATTAAATAAAAGATTATCTCAATATTTATTTAAAATTGGGTTAATAATAAAATAAAGAAAATAAAAAAATGTTAATAATTGACCTGTAATAATATAAGGATCTTCTACGGGTCGAGCTCCAATTCATGTTAATAAAATAATTATTATAATAAATGTTCAAAATAAAATTTGGTTAATAGGATAAAATTGTATTCCTTGGATTTTTTTGTTAAAAGTGAAGGGTAAAATAATTAAAATTAAAATAGATATAGTTAAAGCAATTACTCCTCCTAATTTATTAGGAATTGATCGTAAAATAGCATAAGCAAATAAAAAATATCATTCTGGTTGAATATGAATAGGAGTCACTAAAGGATTGGCTGGAATAAAATTATCGGGGTCACCTAATAAGTTTGGGTTGATTAGAGTTAATATAATTAAAAAAAAAAGTAAAATAATAAATCCTAATAAATCTTTAAAAGTAAAAAATGGATGAAAAGGGATTTTATCTAAATTTCTATTTAATCCTAAAGGATTATTTGATCCTGTTTGATGTAAGAATAATAAATGAATTATTGTTATTATTAAAAGAATGAATGGTAATAGAAAATGAAAGGTATAAAATCGAGTTAAAGTTGCATTATCTACTGCAAACCCCCCTCAAATTCAATTTACTAATATAGTTCCTAAATAAGGGATTGCGGATAATAAATTAGTAATAACAGTAGCTCCTCAGAAAGATATTTGTCCCCAAGGTAAAACATAACCTATAAAAGCTGTTGCTATTAATAAAAATAAAATAATTACACCTACTATTCATGTATGTTTTAAATTAAATGATTCATAATAGATTCCTCGTCCAATATGTAAATAAATGCAAATGAAAAAAAATGATGCTCCATTAGCATGTAAAGTTCGAATTAATCAACCATAGTTTACATTTCGGCAAATATAATTTACTCTATAGAAAGCTAATTCGATATTAGCTGTATAATATATTGTTAAAAATAATCCAGTAATAATTTGAATAATTAAACATAAGGCTAATAAAGATCCAAAATTTCATCATATAGAGATATTAGAAGGGGTGGGTAAGTCAATTAAAGATCCATTAATAATTTTAATAATAGGGTGATTTTTTCGTAAACTTAAAAATTTTTTATTTGTCATTTTAAAAATAAATAGATCGTAAAGGACCATAAAAGATGTTTGTAATTTTAACAACTGCTACTAAAGAAATAAATAAATAAATTATTAATATTATTATAATTATATAATTATGATTATTATAAAGTTTATTTAAATTAATATTATTTTCATTATTGAAAAATATTATGTTAAATAAATTATCATTATCTGTTATATTATTTGTTAAATTTATTCAATTTAAATTTTCAAAAATAAATAAATAAATTTGATTTGATAAATAAAATAATAATAAAAAAAATAAAAATATTTTTATATTAAATGTTAAATTAAATATTTCGTTAGAAGCTACTCTTGAAACATAAATAAATAATACTAATAATCCTCCTAAAAAAGTTAAAAATAAAATGTAAGAAAATCAATAAGTTTTAATTAATATTCCTGATAATAAACATATTAATAACGTTTGAATTAAAATTATTAATCCAATTGATAAAGGATGGTTTAAAAAAATTATAATAATTGATAAAAATAATATTATTAATGATAAAAATATTTTTGTTATGTCAAAGAATAGTTTATAAAAAATTATAATTTTGGGGATTATAGATAAAGATTTTCTTTTTCTTTGAAGTTTTTAAAGAAATTTTTTATTTTTGGTTTACAAGACCAATGTTTTAATTAAACTATAAAAACCAATGATAATTAAATATATATATATAATTATTATTTTTATATTTTTTATAGGTAATTTAATTTTTGGGTTTAAATATAAACCTTTATTAATTATTTTATTAAGATTAGAATTTATAGTTTTAAGTACTTTTTTTTTTTTATTATTTTATTTATTAATATTAAATTATGAGATATATATACTGATAGTTTTTTTAGTATTCTCTGTATGTGAGGGGGCTTTAGGACTTTCTATTTTAGTATCTTTAATTCGTACTCATGGTAATGATTATTTTAAAAGATTTAATTTATTATAGAAATAATAATAATATAATTAATATTTTAAATAAATAATGATAAAATTTTTAATTATAATAATTTTTATAATTCCTTTATGTTTTAAAAAAAATATATTTTGAATGGTCCAAATGATATTATTTTTATTAATATTTATATTTATAAATATAAATTTAAATATTAATAATTATTTTATTAATAATTATTTTAATTTAAGATATATATATTCTTGTGATATTATATCTTTTGGGCTAATTTTATTAAGAATTTGAATTTGTATTCTAATGATTATATCAAGAGAGAATTTATTAAAAGTTGACTTTTACGTTAATTTTTTTTTATTTAATGTAATTATTTTATTACTAATATTATATTTAACTTTTAGAGTTATAAATTTATTTATATTTTATTTATTTTTTGAGGGCAGATTAATTCCTACTTTAATATTAATTATTGGTTGGGGGTATCAACCAGAACGTATTCAAGCTGGAATATATTTATTGTTTTATACTTTATTTGCTTCATTACCTTTATTAATGGGTATTTTTTATTTATTTAGTAATTTAAGTTGTATTATAATTTATTTTTTAAAATTTTATAATATAAATTTTTATTTTCTTTATATTAGAATAATTTTAGCTTTTTTGGTTAAGATACCTATATATATTACTCATTTATGATTGCCAAAAGCTCATGTAGAGGCCCCAGTTTCAGGGTCTATAATTTTAGCTGGTATTATATTAAAGTTAGGTGGTTATGGGCTATTACGTGTACTGATTTTTATACAAGAAATTAACATAAAATTAAATTATATTTGAATTATTATTAGTTTATTAGGGGGGTTTTATATTAGTTTAAAGTGTTTTTGTCAGGTAGATATTAAATCTTTAATTGCTTATTCATCAGTAGCTCATATAAGTTTTGTTATTTGTGGGATTATAATTATAAATTATTGAGGAATATTAGGTTCTTATTTAATAATAATTGGTCATGGTTTATGCTCATCAGGTATATTTTGTTTAGCTAATATTAATTATGAACGAATTAATAGTCGAAGTTTGTTAATTAATAAAGGAATAATTAATTTTATGCCTTCTATAAGATTATGATGATTTTTATTATTATCTTCTAATATAGCAGCTCCTCCTTCTTTAAATTTAATAGGGGAAATTATGTTATTAAATAGAATATTAAGATGATGTTCATTATCTATATTTATGTTGATATTAATTTCTTTTTTTAGTGCTGGGTATAGATTATACTTATATTCTTATACACAACATGGAAAATATTATCAAGGAATATATAGTTTTTATATAGGTGTATCTCGGGAATATTTGCTTTTAATATTACATTGATTACCTTTAAATATTTTAGTTTTAAAAATTGATTATAGTATAATTTGATTTTATTTAAATAATTTAATTAAAATATTGATTTGTGGTATCAAAAATATGAATAAAATTCATTTTAAATTATTAAAAATTATTTTTCAATTTGTTTCAACTCTTTTTTATTTTTATTTGTATTTAGAATATTAATTTTTTTTTTTATGTTGTATTTTATTATAAATAATATTGTTTTATTTTTAGAATGGGAAATTATTTCATTTAATTCTTTAAGTATTGTTATATCTATTTTATTAGATTGAATATCATTATTATTTATAATATTTGTTTCTTTAATTTCTTCAGTGGTAATTTATTACAGAAAAAGATATATAAGATCGGAATTAAATTTAAATCGGTTTATTATTTTGGTATTATTATTTGTTTTTTCTATAATTTTGTTAATTATTAGTCCTAATATTATTAGAATTTTATTAGGTTGAGATGGGTTAGGTTTAGTATCTTATTGTTTAGTAATTTATTATCAAAATTTAAAATCTTATAATGCTGGTATATTAACTGTTTTATCTAATCGAATTGGGGATGTTATAATTTTAATAGTAATTGCATGAATAATAAATTTTGGTAGTTGAAATTATATTTTTTATTTAGATTTTATAAAAAATGATTTTTGTATAATATATATTAGAGTTATGATTGTATTAGCAGCTATAACAAAAAGAGCTCAAATTCCTTTTAGTTCATGATTACCTGCTGCTATAGCAGCTCCTACACCAGTTTCTGCTTTAGTTCATTCATCTACTTTAGTTACAGCTGGGGTTTATTTATTAATTCGATTTAATTTATTATTGGTTGATACTGTATTTTTTAAAGTTTTATTATTATTATCTAGTTTAACTATATTTATGGCTGGGATTTCAGCTAATTATGAATTTGATTTAAAAAAAATTATTGCTTTATCAACATTAAGTCAATTAGGTTTAATAATGAGAATCTTAAGAATGGGTATACCTTTATTAGCATTTTTTCATCTTTTAACTCATGCTATATTTAAAGCTTTATTATTTATATGTGCAGGTGTAATTATTCATTTGATAAATGATATACAAGATATTCGTTTTATAGGGGGAATTAGTTTTTATACCCCTATAACTTGTTTATGTATGAATATTTCTAATTTAGCTTTATGTGGTATTCCTTTTTTAGCCGGGTTTTATTCTAAAGATTTAATTTTAGAAATAGTAAGATTTAGAAATTTTAATTTTTTAGTTTTTTTATTATATTATATTTCTACAGGTTTAACAATATATTATACTATTCGTTTAATAATATATTTAATGATTAATGATTATAATTTATTGAGTATTTATAGTTTATATGATGAAGATTATGTTATGGTGAAAAGAATATTAGTATTATTATTTATAAGAGTAATTAGAGGAAGAATATTAATGTGATTAATTTTTTATTATCCTTATATAATTTATTTACCTTTTAATTTAAAATTAATAGTAATTTATGTTAGTTTTTTTGGTATATTTATGGGTTATATTATTAGAAATATAAAAATTTATTCTTTAAATAAATATTTAATTACTTATAATTTAAGAACTTTTTTATGTTTAATATGATTTATGCCTAGATTAAGAACTTATGGTTTAAGATATTATTTTTTAAATTATAGTCAAAAATTATTAAAAAACATCGATTTTGGGTGAAGAGAAATTTATAGAGGGTGAGGTATATTTAATGTAGTTAAAAATTATTCTATTTTTTATAATATTTATCAAATAAATAATTTTAAAATTTATTTGTTTAGATTTATTATATGAATTATCTTTTTATTAATAATAATATTAGTTTATTTAAATAGCTTATATATAAGAGCATAATATTGAAGATATTAAGGAGATAGTGTTATCTTTAAATATTTATAAAAATATAATATTTTATTTTTACAGTGAAAATGTAATGTTTTATATAAACTATATAAACAGAAATATTAATGGAATTTAACCACTAAAAATTAAGTTAGCAGCTTAATTTTAATCTTTATATTTCTTTAATTGGAAAATATTATTCAATGATATCATTAACAGTGATATACCTCTTTTTGGTTTCAATTAATAAGCAAATAAGGAGTGATTAAACTCTTCTTTTAAGTCGAAATTAAATGCATAGGTATGCTTCTTATTTAAGATAAATTGATATTTCAATATTTTTTGAATGCAAATCAAATGTTTTTATAAACTATAATCCTAAATTAATTTGTTCAGTTTAATATATTTTGATTTCATTCATGATATAATCCAATCAGTAAAATAATAATAAATAAAAATCTAATTTTTATTCAAATTAAAAAATTTACTAATTTAAATAATTTGATGATGGGGAAAATTAAGGCAATTTCTACATCAAAAATTAGAAAAATTATTGTAATTAAAAAAAAATGTAGAGAAAATGGAATTCGTGCAGATGATTTAGGGTCAAATCCACATTCAAATGGGGAACATTTTTCTCGGTCTATGAATGATTTTTTTGATAACAAGATTGATAATATTATTATAATATTGGAAATAATAATAATTAAAATTGAAATTATTAATATTGAAATAATTATTTATATTAAATGTTTTTTAAACTTTTTGATTGGAAATCAAATATACTTTATATATTATATAAATAAGTTAAATTATTTAATTTCCTCATCAGTAAATTGAAATATAAAGAAATAATCAAACTACATCAACAAAATGTCAATACCAAGCTGCTGCTTCAAATCCAAAATGGTGTTCACTAGAGAAATGTTTATTTATATGACGGATTAAACATACAATTAAAAATATTGTTCCAATTATAACATGTAATCCGTGGAATCCTGTTGCTATAAAAAAGGTTGATCCATAAATTCTATCTGCAATTGTAAAAGGAGCTTCTAAATATTCATAAGCTTGTAAAATGGTAAAGTATACTCCTAAAATAATAGTTAAAAATAAGCTTTTTGTACATTGAGAATGGTTATTGTCTATTAGGGCGTGGTGAGCTCATGTAATTGTAACTCCTGATCTAATTAAAATAATAGTATTTAATAAAGGAATTTGAAAAGGATTAAATGGGATAATTCCTACTGGGGGTCATATGGATCCAATTTCAATATTTGGTGATAATCTTCTGTGAAAAAAAGCTCAAAAAAATGAAAAAAAAAATAAAATTTCTGAAACAATAAATAAAATTATTCCTCATTGTAAACCTTTTGTTACTAAAATAGTATGTTTACCTTGTAAAGTTCCTTCTCGACAAATATCTCGTCATCATTGATATATAGTTATAATAATAATTAGATAACCAATAATTAATAAGTTTGTATTAAAATTATGAAATCATTTTACTATTCCTGTTACTAAAGTTATAACTCCAATAGCCCCAGTTAATGGTCAAGGTCTATAATCAACTAAGTGGTATGGGTGATTGAAATTAATTTTCATTTGTTAGTTTTAGTTAACTTCTCTAGAATATAAAGTACTTAAAATAGCAATTACATAGGATTGAATTACTGCTACAGCTGATTCTAAGATTAATAATAAGATTTGAATTATAATTAATAATCTAATTATATATGTAGCTATATTATTACCAGTTCTTCTTAATAATGTTATTAGTAAATGTCCGGCAATTATATTGGCTGTTAATCGAACGGCTAAAGTTCCAGGTCGAATAATATTTCTAATTGTTTCAATTAACACTATAAAAGGTATTAAAATAATTGGGGTTCCTTGAGGAATTATGTGAGAAAATATATGATTATAATTATTAATTCAACCATATAATATAAAACTTAATCATAATGGTAAAGAAATAGATAAAGATAAGGTTAAATGACTAGTTCTTGTAAAAATATAAGGAAATAAGCCTAAAAAATTATTAAATAGAATAAAAGAAAATAATGAAATAAAAATAAAAGTAGATCCTTGAAAGTAATTATTTTTTAATAAAGTTTTAAATTCATTGTGTAATTTTATAAGAATAAAATTTCATAAGTAATAATGTCGATTAGGAATTAATCAAAATCTATAAGGAATAAAAATTAAACCTAAAAAAGTTCTGATTCAGTTAATAGATAAATTAAATAAATTAGTTGAAGGGTCAAAAATTGAAAATAAATTATTTATCATTTTCAATTAAAATTATTAATTTGATTTGATTTATTATTTAGGTTATTATTTAAATTTTTATTTTTTATAATATAATAATTTATAATATTAAAAATTAAAAAAATAATAATAAATAAAATAAAAGATAATATTCAATTAATTGGTATTATTTGTGGTATAAAAGAATATTACTTATGTAATAATTTAAATTTGACATATTTATGTTATAAATTAACTAATTCTTTTCATTAGAAGTAATTGTTAATTTACTATGAAATGGTTTAAGAGACCAGTACTTACTTTCAGTCATCTAATGAGGAATAGTTATTAATTCAATTAATAAAATTTTTAATTGAAATTCTTTCAATTACAATTGGTATAAATCTATGATTAGCACCACAAATTTCTGAACATTGACCAAAGTAAATACCTGGTCGGTTAATAAAAAAGTTAGTTTGATTAAGTCGCCCTGGATTAGCATCTACTTTAACTCCTAATGAAGGGATAGTTCAAGAATGAATAACATCAGTAGCAGTAACTATAATTCGAATTTGATTATTTATAGGTAGGGTAATTCGGTTATCTACATCTAATAAACGAAAATTATTTAAAGATATTTCATTAGGAGAAATTATATATGAGTCAAACTCAATATTATGAAAATCTGAATATTCATATCTTCAATATCATTGATGACCAATAGATTTTAATGTAATTAAAGGATTATTTAGTTCGTCTAATAAATATAATAATCGTAATGAAGGTAAAGCAATAAAAATTAAAGTAATTGTTGGTAAAATAGTTCAAATTAATTCAATTATTTGGCCTTCTAATAAAAATCGATTAATATATTTATTGAAAAGTAAATTAATTATTAAATATCTAATTAAAATTGTAATTATAATTAAAATAATTAAAGTATGATCATGGAAAAAAATAATTTGTTCTATTAAGGGGGAAGCTCCATTTTGCAGATTAAAATTTGATCAAGTCGCCATTTCTAGAAAAAGGACAATCCTTTATAAATGGGGTTTAAATCCATTACATATAATCTGCCATATTAGAAGTTTCTTAAAATAGGTAATTCATTATATGAGTGTTCTGCGGGGGGTAAATTTTGAAGTCATTCAATATTAGAAGATATATTTAATGTAAATAAAATTAATCGTTGATTAATTATTGATTCTCAGATAATAATTAAAATTAATATTACAGCTAATAAAGAAATATAAGACCCTAAAGATGAAATAATATTTCAAGAAATATAAGAATCTGGATAATCAGAGTATCGTCGAGGTATTCCTGCTAAACCTAAAAAATGTTGTGGGAAAAAAGTTAAGTTTACTCCAGTAAATATAATAAAAAATTGAATTTTTAATATATAAGGGTTTAATGATAAACCGGTAAATAAAGGATATCAATGAATAAATCCTCCTAAAATTGCAAATACAGCTCCTATTGATAAAACATAATGAAAATGGGCTACTACATAATAAGTATCATGTAAAGTAATATCAATTGATGAATTAGCTAAAATTACACCTGTTAATCCTCCTACTGTGAATAAAAATACAAATCCTAATCTTCATATTTTTGAAGGTCTATAATTGATTTGAGTTCCATGGATAGTAGCTATTCATCTAAAAATTTTACTTCCTGTTGGGACACCAATAATTATAGTAGCTGAAGTAAAATAGGCTCGAGTATCAATATCTATACCTACTGTAAACATATGATGAGCTCATACAATAAATCCTAAAATTCCAATTGCTATTATAGCATAAATTATCCCTAAACATCCAAAAGTTTCTTTTTTCCCTCTTTCTTGTGAAATAATATGAGAGATTATACCAAATACAGGTAGAATTAAAATATAAACTTCAGGATGTCCAAAGAATCAAAATAAATGTTGATATAAGATAGGATCTCCTCCTCCAGCGGGGTCAAAAAATGATGTATTTAAATTTCGATCTGTTAATAATATAGTAATAGCTCCTGCTAAAACTGGTAAAGATAATAATAATAAAAATGCAGTAATTCCTACAGCTCAAACAAATAAAGGCATTTGATCAAATGATATATTATTTAATCGTATATTAATAATTGTTGTAATAAAATTAATAGCTCCTAAAATTGAAGAGATACCAGCTAGATGTAAAGAAAAAATAGCTAGATCAACAGAACTTCCTCCATGGGCAATATTTGAAGATAAAGGAGGATATACTGTTCATCCAGTTCCTGCCCCATTTTCTACAATTCTTCTAGAAATTAAAAGAGTAATTGAAGGTGGAAGTAATCAAAATCTTATGTTATTTATTCGAGGAAAAGCTATATCAGGTGCCCCTAATATTAAAGGTACTAATCAATTTCCAAATCCCCCAATTATAATAGGTATAACTATAAAAAAAATTATAATAAAAGCATGGGCTGTTACAATAGTATTATAAATTTGATCATCCCCAATTAATGACCCTGGATTACCTAATTCTGCTCGAATTAATAATCTTAATGAAGTTCCTACTATCCCAGCTCAAATTCCAAAAATAAAATATAATGTTCCAATATCTTTATGATTTGTTGAATATAGTCATTTTCGCAAAATAAAATGGCTGAGATTTAAGCGATAAATTGTAAATTTATTAACGAGAATTATTCTCTTTTATTATTATAAATTAAAGCTTTATATTCAAAAAATGATATAAAATTGCAAATTTTAAGTTATAATTTAATTATTATTAAGGCTTAAAGATGATATTCTTTATAAATAATTTTGAAGATTACTAGTTTAAATTTAACTTAAAACCTTATAATCTTTATTTAAAAAAAAATTATAGTTCTTAAGATAAGACCTAAAATTGATAAAATTGAAAAAAAATTTAAAATTGAAAATAAATTATTTTTAAAATTAATTTTTAATCATTTTATTTTAAAATAATTTATTATGAAGGAAGAATAAATAATTCGTATGTAAAAAAATAATATGATTAATCTTATTATAATAAAAATAAATGTTATAAAATAAAAATTGTTAATTATTAAAAAATTAATGATAATTCATTTAGGAAAAAATCCAATAAAAGGAGGTAAACCTCCTAAAGATAAAAAATTAATTAATATTTTAAGTTTAATTATTGGTTTGATATTTGTAATAAATAATTGATTAATAAAATATGAGTTTATAAAATAAAAAAAAAAACATATAATTCTAATTAAAAAAGAGTATATAAATAAATAAAAAAATCATAAATTTTCTCTGATTATAATTGAAGAAATAAGTCAACCTAAATTATTAATTGAGGAAAAAGCTATTATTTTTCGTAAAGATGTTTGATTTAATCCTCCAATAGCTCCGATAATAATTCTTAATAAAATTCTAAAAATTAATAAATTTTTATTAAAATAATATGATAATAAAATTATAGGGGTAATTTTTTGTCATGTTATTAAAATAAAATTATTAAATCAAGATAGTCCTTCTACAATGTTAGGGAATCAAAAGTGAAAAGGAGCAGCTCCTATTTTTATTAATATTGATGAATTAATTATTATTGAGATAATATTATTGATTTCAAAATTTTTAAATAAAATTATTTTTATAATAATGTAAAATAAGAAATTAATTGATGCAATAGATTGAGTAAGAAAATATTTTAAAGCTGCTTCAGAAGCTAATAAATTATTTGATTTAGAAATTAAAGGAATAAATCTTATAAGATTAATTTCTAATCCAATTCAACATCCAAATCATGAATTTGAAGAAATTGAAATTATTGTTCTGAAAAATAAAATAAATATAAAAAATATCTTATTAGAATTTATTTGGTATAATATATAAAATAATTATAATAATTTAATAGAAATATAAATTCTTTATATAAATATTATATTTTAGTGTAAGATGCACATTAATTTTTGATGTTAAAAGATATAGTTTAATTCTATAAAATATAATAAAGGTAATTTTAATTACATTATTTATCCTATCAGAATAACCCTTTTTTCAGGCACTTTATTTTTAAAAAAAAGGTATTTCCTTTATAGTTGGGGTATGAACCCAAAAGCTTTTATTAGCTTATTTTTAA